ATTTTTTATTCTTACTTATTCTGAGTCTTGCCCAAATACTTCAAATATTCAAATCAAAAAATGAGAATTGGTCAAATAAATTACTAGTAAAAGGTGAATACTTAGTTATTCATTTATGAAAATAGAAAAACTTATAATTTGGATTATTATTAATCCAATTTCTATCTCATAGAGCAAGGAAAAAGAATTACACAAAAAAAGTATTTGATTCTGATATGAATCATAGGATCAACTAAGATCAACAACCTGGCCTAATGAAATACGAACTCAACGTTGTAGTTAGTTTATTGAAAATCATTAAGTAGTATTGATTGATCATTTCCCAGTCCAATAAAAGACATTTTTTTATAGCAAACACGGTCCATTACTTTATATAAAATACTTTATATAAAATCTAAAATTATTAAAAAAATATCTTTTATTGTGTCATGTTTCTTTTAACAGATTAATTACCAGTCTCATTCGAATTTGAAATTAAGACTACTCTTTCCTCGAGCTTGACCAATTAATAAAAAAAAAGATGAAAGTTTTTTCATTTTTTCAGTAGGCAAAAGTTGGTTTCTTAAACTTTTTACTGTATTTTATTACAATTACATGTAAATGAAATTGAAATATAGAACGCAGAAAATAGACAGAAACAGAGGTTGGATTTTATAAACTTCAACCAATTTCATTTCTATGATATAGCGGATTCCACGGATCTAGATTTGAATGAGAAAGAATGAGAAATAAAGATACCAATCAGTACAAATTATTCTTTCTTCCAGATATTGTAGGGAATAGCAATTTTTTTTTTTTTTTATTTCTAGGAATATTTTATACGATTTTCACATATCCATATTTCTTTTTTATGAAGGGAATATTATCTAGACAATAAATAGATAATGAATAGTAAAGAACAACTCGTTTTGAACAATAGATGTCTTTCACATCCAACTATAACAATGAGCAATCTCCTAATTTTAAAATGGCAGTTCCAAAAAAACGTACTTCTATATCAAAAAAGCGTATTCGCAAAAATATGTGGAAAAAGAAGGGATATTGGGCAGCGCTAAAAGCCTTTTCGTTAGGGAAATCTATTTCTACCGGAAATTCAAAAAGTTTTTTTGTGCGGCAAACAAATAAGTAATCAAACGTTGGAATAATCTGAATCAACTTGAGTCGCAAAATTGGCTAATTTCATTTTTAATGTAATTAATGATCTCCATTACCTACTGTTTTGGACTAACCACGCTGAAATAGAATTAGACTCGCTTTTCTGATATATATAATATGAATTCTTTTCTTTCATGAATTCTAAAAATAATACTTTTTTTTTTTCAAAAAAAAAAAAAAGAATAAAGACAAGATATAGGAATTTCCTTTTCTTTTTAGTATATTTTATCATTTCTGGGGTGGGGATTCTTATTTTCCCCATCGACCCGCTTGTAACAATAACAAAAAGGTATTTTCGTCTTTCTATATTTCAAAAAGAGAAAATAGAAGACCGTTAGTCAAAATGAAAATGAAAGGGTCATTGAAACTAATGAATTAAGTTTGAAATTTTGGTTGTAACTTTCTGAATCATTATTTCTTTGAATTATTATCTATACGCTCTTATACCTCTCGCTTTTAACCCAATCGACAAAGGCGATATTATGTACAAAAATTTGTTAATTTGTAAGTGATTCAAAATAGATCCTATTTTGTGTTCATTGATAAAATGCATTTTTTTGTTTCAGATTTTTGAAATCAAATAAATGAGAAATGAATCATTAAAAACTGAAAATAAGAAAAGAAATTTTATTTTGAGTTCTATCCTTTTGAGGGTAGAACTATCTAGTTACAGCAGTTCAATTAATTCTAGGCGAGCATAAACTACACGAAAGCCTTAAGTTAAAAAAACTGACACCACACCCTACACGAAAATACTGAACCTTCAAATTCTTATTTAAACGAACTTTTATTCGTCATTTTGAATCTTTCTTCAAAAATATTGCATTGACTTGACCCCTTTAATCTCGACGATTGAATATGAATAGGCTATTATGAGTTCGAGCAAGCCGCTATGGTGAAATCGGTAGACACGCTGCTCTTAGGAAGCAGTGCTAGAGCATCTCGGTTCGAGTCCGAGTGGCGGCATGCGCATGCCATCTTCTAAAAAAGATAAAATAGGCCCTATAATGAACCCAATTCCAGATTTCCATTCCGTAATTGAGGGATTCCTCTTTTTTTAAGATCTTTTATGATATTTTCAACTTTAGAGCATATATTAACTCATATCTCCTTTTCAATCGTTTCAATCGTAATTACAATTCATTTGATAACCTTATTAGTCGATGAAATCGTAAGACTATATGATTCGTCAGAAAAGGGCATGATAGCTACCTTTTTCTGTATAACCGGATTATTAGTAACTCGGTGGGTTTATTCGGGACATTTTCCATTAAGTGATTTATATGAATCATTCATTTTTCTTTCGTGGAGTTTCTCTATTATTCATATAGTTCCGTATTTCAAA